ATTGGAAGAATTGAACCAATCAAAAAAATTATGCTTCTCGACTCCATAATCCAATTTTTTTATTAAAATTCTGATTGCCTTTTGGATAGAAATCGTGAGAATGTATATTCTTTCCTCAAATGTCCTATTGAGGGGTAAAGTATTAAATCTTTTTAAGAAATAAAGTTTTTGATCGGGATATGAAATATGAAAAAAAAAAATGGAAAGACCCCTTAACTATTTAAGTTGTTAATAGAACGAATCACACTTTTACCACTAAACTATACCCGCTACATATTCATTATTGGATATGAATGCACCATTTGTCCAACAAATGTAATCAGACGCAGTCAAGATAGCATCAGAATCATGAAAATTCCAGCATTAACACGTATTTTGTTCCGCCGCGGCGCGGGATTTAAAAATGAAAAAAAAATAGGTGAATAGAAAAAAGTTTAGTCAAATTTAAATAGTGTACTAAAGTTATAAGTATTTTTTTTTTGAAACCTCCCTTCACTTGAACCGCCCTATTTTCTTAATTCGGGTAAATCGGGCCTCAAACTTTCAAGCTTGTCCTTTGCTTTGAACAAGTAAATGATTTATAGTCTCAATTTAGAAATATGTGTTTTCTATTTTATATTAATCTTATTTATCTTATAAGATCTATTTCTTTTCTTTCTTAATACTTCCTTCTTATCAAGACTTCTTAAGTTAATTCTTTAATTCTTAAGATGAATAGAATACTGAACTTCAACTTTCATTTAGAATGAAATTTGTTTTTCATTAATGAATTTCCAAATTTTATACTTAAGAATAAGAAAAGAAAGACGAAAAATATTAGTACTATAATACTATTACTAGAACACTATTACTATAAAGACTCAATATTCTAATTTATACTCTAATTTACTAGAATTACTATAATAAGGTACTATAATATACTAAGAATATATATATAATATCATATCAAAAAATATCTAATATTGAATATTTCAATATAGAATTCTAGAATATATAGAATATTCTATATTAATCTAGATATAGATAATTTCTTAAAGAATTTCTAAGAATTAGGAATGGCAATGAAAATTAATCTTCTTGTTTCAATAACAATTTTGATTCGTTGGAACAAAAGAAGTACTGGCCCGGCCAGTACTTATACTTAACCAGGCCGGGGAAATGAACCTTTTGTACAAAATAAAAGAAGTAAGGTATTCTTTCTTTTCTATTGGAGAAATCTGTTTCGAATCATTGAAGGAAAATCAAAATTGTTCTCAATCTTGACTTCACGTGTTAAATCACATGATAAATTTCCAATTTGGAATGGGGAGAGATGGCTGAGTGGACTAAAGCGTCGGATTGCTAATCCGTTGTACGAATTATTCGTACCGAGGGTTCGAATCCCTCTCTCTCCGACCCCCCTGATCACTTGAGATTTTAGAATTGGAATAAATTTCGATTATTTTCTTTTATGAATCTTTTCTCTTTATAAAGTAAAAACGAATCTCATCTCTTTTTTTATTCTTCACGCCCAGGATTACGCCCCGGATCATTAGATAAGAATCCGAAGATGAAGAGAGAAACAAAGAATATTACTACTGTGTAAACGAATAGTTTAAGAGTAAGCATTACAAATCTCCAAGATAAGATCATTTTTTTTAAGGAAATAGATCACCTATTTTACGACACACACTATACACTATTTTGATATGACGCTTTAAAGATTAAAAAAAAAGGAAGTTTTTTTTTGAAATTTATTTTCACGAATTTCTTTCTAATGTAATAAGATTCGTATTTTTTCGTTACCAAAGATTTCTTGCCATATCCATATCTATAATTAGGTATTGTATGGGATCTTATAAAGGAAAGGTCAGAACAAAAGAAGAAATAAGCTGATTAGCTGATTAAAGATAAAGATCATCGCCCCCTTCCCTTATTCAAACTCAATTTCAATAGAAAATATAAAATACCATAATTTCGCTTTTTGAATCGAGGGTTCCTAATGTCCAGACTTATCTGAATCTTATTTCTGATCTTATTTATTTTAAGAATAAAAATATCATCTTTTTTTTATCGAATAAATTATGAATTGAATAGAGATTCCATTTTTATCGAAAACTTACAGCAGCTTGCCAAACAAAGGCTAAGAGAAAAAAGAATAAAGGGATAACCGGCATAACGTCTACGATTGGATTGAAAAAGGCATAAGCCTCGGGCAATTTGGCGAAGAAAAAACTACTCGAATAAAGGGTAGAATTAAGACAGATACAGATTAAACTAAAGATATTAAACATAACAAATATTCTTTTCTTGTTCTTAAAGATTCAAATTAAATTGAAATGATAATAAATTATCAGATTGGATTGAGTTGTTTTTCTGAGGAAAATTTTAAAATAAAAAGGCAGATAAAAGAAAGAAATTCTTCTTTTTCTTTTATTTCTCCCCAATCAAGAATCCTTCCTTACATTCTACAATCAAATAAGAATACAAGGAATTCTATTTTCATACAATATCTTAATTGAATTCTAAGTAATGATCAATTAATCTTTTTGATTCTATATCTATTGTGTTGAATCCTAGCGACAACATGTCCTATATTTCTTTTGGTTGGTTATTGACGAATAACCAATATTTAGCTTAGTTTTTCTTAGACCAAATAAAAATGGGGCGTGGCCAAGCGGTAAGGCAACGGGTTTTGGTCCCGTTATTCGGAGGTTCGAATCCTTCCGTCCCAGATCGTTTGCATCAGAAACGAAAGATTCTTCTCTATTGAAATTTCATTAAACAAATTTCTGTTTAATGTTGGATACAATGTTATCCAATCTGAATTCTAAGAATGATTCTTAGAATCATATCTTTTTTTTTTTACTTTTTTACTAAAGTATTTTATTCTGAAATATTCGTGATTACTTTCGTTAACGATTATTTGTTTTATATGATGGAGATGGATGCGAAAAGATCAGAATCCGAGGATTCTGATCTTCTCTTTGATCTTACCTTACACGAGACTTTTCTACTCCATAATAATGAAAACAAAGAAACTTTATTCTCAAACTATCTCTCTTTTTAAAATTCAATGAAAATAAGATTCAATCGGAGATGGTAAATAATAAGTCAATCATAATATTAGAATCATAAAATCATAATTCATAAATAATAAATGAGAAAATATTTATAATTCATATTTCATTTATAATTCATATTTCATAATTAATATATTCATATTAGAATATATTAATTTAGGATTTCATTAAAATTCTTTTATTTAATATTTTAATAGATTTAATTGAATCTATTTAATATTCAAAATTTTGAATATTAGAAATTATAAATAGATTTTAATTTCTAATACATAAATACATAACTCTTACATAAGAATATATATTGTATATTTTTATTTTTAATATTATTTAATAGAATCTTATTATTCTATAATTGAATATTTATGAATATTTCAATGAAATATTTAGTTTAGTATACTATTTAGTTAGTATAGTATTTAGTTAAAGTGGATAAAAACTTTTATCCATTCATGGGGATTTATTTTTCATTTGAATGAAAGTAAAGTCAAAGGCTTTTTTTGAGGTTTCTAATTTGTTTTTTTTTTGAAAAGAAAAAGAGGGATCTTTTATGATGGACAATCCCGAAAGATCTGTTGAAGATGTAAATAAGTTTGCTTAAAACTGATTTGTTTTTTTTTAATGTGATATTATTCATATGAGAAAATATGGAGTAAATTTAAGTGAAATCCTTTCCGGATAAACACTTATCTATCCATAGATAGATAAGTGTAGATTATTATGTATCGGTTCAGCCAATGACTATTCATGATTCCATATTGAATCAATTGCATACAGTTCCAAATTAAAATAAAATGAGAGGGATGTTATGGTAAAACTTCGTTTGAAACGATGTGGTAGAAAGCAACGTGCGACTTGAAGGACATGATTGGCTGTGGATTCTGACATCCACCATTTTCTATACGAATGAAGATGCTCTTGTCTCGACATAGTTTGTTCTGCTAGGAACCTAATTTAATTTGTCTTGGGTTGCTAAATAAAGATACTAATGGTATATAAAGGTATAGCATATGATGGAGCTCGAGCAAAAATGATTGATTCATTTATCGGGGGAATAATCTAGGGTTAGTGACAATCAATAAGTTAGACCAACTTTGTAAATATATCATCAATATCTAAATATAGATAAATGGAGAGGTTCAAATTTGAACAAGTTTGAAATGAAAAAATAAAATTTGTCGAAATCTTCAAACTGTTTCGATCAAGAGTGTATCACAAAGGAATCAATCTTTCGTATGATTTTTTCCTTTTCCATAGAAAGAACAAAAAACAAAAGGTATGTTGCTGCCTTTTTGAAAAGGAGTAAGGATCACCGAAGTAATGTCTAAACCCAATGATTTGACAAAGCGCAAAGCAAAGACAACAAATTCCGGAACAAGGAAACACTATTTTCAATTGTCTCAACAATTGGATCAGAATGAGTAAAACAAAAGAGATCTGAAAGAAGACAAAAAAAGAGGTTAGAGACAGCTCAAGAAATTCTAAAGATTTCCTTTCGAACTCTTTCAAAACTACCCAACTTGAGTTAGGAGTACGAATGAAATTTATTTTTTCTGTAAAGAAGGAAAAAAGGCTCAAATTACAGTCTAATTCTTTATGGATCCATTTCTCTTTCTATTTCTATCTATCTATATAGATAGATAGAAATAGAAATTATATAAATTAGAATCATTTTTTCTTGAGCCGTATGAGGAGAAAACCTCCTATACGTTTCTAGGGGGGCATCTTTTATCTACATCTATCCCAATGAGCCATCTATCGAATCGTTGCAATTGATGTTCGATCCCGAAGAGAAGGAAGAGATCTTCGAAAAGTGGGTTTTTATGATCCGATAAAGAATCAAACTTATTCAAATGTTCCTGCTATTTTATATTTCCTTGAAAAAGGTGCTCAACCCACAGGAACTGTTTATGATATTTTAAGGAAGGCAGAATTCTTTAAAGAATTTCGAGTTTCTTTTGATAAAAAAGAAAGAAAGGAAAAACAAGAATCATGAATAAAAAAAGGATAGGGTAACTAGTACCTATCTTTAGCGTAATTTTTTATTCAAAGTTTCTTCTTTTCTTGTTCTATTCATACTTATTTTCTTCTTATTTTTTTTTATTGCTTCTTGTTGTGGAACCCCCCAATAAGGGGGGTAATCTTTCTTCTTGTATTTGATTAAAGAAAGCCGCTATCTTTTCTATCTCTACCTTTTCCTTATTCCTTATTTCTTCTTTATGTTGTGCTAATCCAACACAAATTTATATCTAATTTATTGAAATTTCTTTTTTTCTAAAAAGTCCATTCATATTGACAATGGTGTCTCAAACAAATATAATTTGATCGTATATAAATAGATCTTTTTATCCCCATTCCCTATTGGCTCTTTCCTTCACTTTAGTAAAATGGATGGGTTTGCTGGATTTTTTTTATTTCGATCTTATCTACACTTCATATTGATCCGGGTTGCTAACTCAACGGTAGAGTACTCGGCTTTTAATTGCGACTATGATCTTTTACACATTTGGATGAAGGAATTCGTCTAGACTATTGGTAGAGTTTATAAGACCGCGACTGATCCTGAAAGGTAATGAATGGAAAAAAAAGCATGTCGTAAAAAGAATAGAAAAATATCAAAAAGAATAATCTAATCATAGAAAAATAATATTTCTAGTACTCATAATAGAAATAGAACGAGAATTCTTCTTTTTCTAAAAATTTTTAAGTTCAGTAAAGTATTTCGGGTCTAGTGAATAAATGGATAGAGCCTTATGGTTCCAATTCGAGTAAGACAAAAAAGCAACGAGCTTCCCTTCTTAATTTGAATGATTACCCGATCGAATTACTAATTATACGTTAAAAATAGATTAGTGCCTGATGTGGGAAAAGGTTCTCTTGTTAATTGTGAGTGGACCATTGATTCTTTTTTTTATTAATCCTAATTATTCTTTATTATGGATTGGAGACGGATGTGTAGAAGAAATAGTATAGTGATAAAACAAGAATTTTTTCCAAAGTCAAAAGAGTGATTGGGTTGCGAAAATAAAAGATTTTTACCCCTTTCCCTTCTTTTTATTATTGTTATTTTCTTTTCTTGTTATTCTAGTTATATTAACATAAAATAACAAAGAAAAGAAAACCAAATTGGATAGAAAGGGAAAGGAAAAAGATCTGTAGATTGGGCTCTCTGTCTCCGGGGTATATATTCTTTATTTGTTCTTACTTTTATATAATCTTTTACTTCTTAGATTATCTTTCTTTTTTTTACATCACAGTACAGTATAAAAGTATATATTATTTAAAGTAAAAGTATAGACAGTGCATAGTATATATTAATACTAGACTATATTCTAAGAATTATTTCTTAGAATAATAGAATAAGAATCTTCTTATTCTATTATTATTCTAGTTTATTAGAGTTATTATTATTCTAGTTTATTAGAGTTATAAGTTATACTATTTTATTATAATTTTAGTATAAGATAAACAATATACTACATACAACATACGCATACGCCGTTCTGACCGTATTGCACTATGTATCATTTCATAACACAAGAAGTGCCTCCCTTTTTTGGTTTTTTTGGTTATAGTAGAAATGTGTTTCAATGGCAGAATTACAAGGATATTTAGATTGAAAAAAGATAGATTTTGGCAACAAAACTTCCTATATCCGCTGCTCCTTCAGGAGTATATTTACTCACTTGCTCATTATCATAGCTTCAATAGTTTGATTTTTTACGAACCTGTGGAAATTATCGGTTATGACAATAAATCTAGTTTAGTACTTGTGAAACGTTTAATTACTCGAATGTATCAACAGAAATCTTTGATTTCTTCGGTGAATGATTCTAACAAAAATGGATTTTGGGGGCACAAGAATTCTTTTTCTTCTCATTTTTATTCTCAAATGGTATCAGAAGGTTTTGGAGTCATTCTGGAAATTCCATTCTCGTCGCGATTAGTATCTTCCCTTGAAGAAAAAAGAATACCAAAATCTCAGAATTTACGATCTATTCATTCAATATTTCCCTTTTTAGAGGATAAATTATCCCATTTAAATTATGTGTCAGATCTACTAATACCCCATCCCATCCATCTGGAAATCTTGGTTCAAATCCTTCAATGCTGGATCAAAGATGTTTCTTCTTTGCATTTCTTGCGATTGTTTTTCCACGAATATCATAATTTGAATAGTCTCATTACTTCAAATAAATCCATTTACATCTTTTCAAAAAGAAAGAAAAGATTCTTTTGGTTCCTACATAATTCTTATGTATATGAATGCGAATATCTATTCCTGTTTCTTCGTAAACAGTCTTCTTATTTACGATCAATATCTTCTGGAGTCTTTCTTGAGCGAACACATTTCTATGGAAAAATAGAATATCTTATAGTCGTGTGTTGTAATTCTTTTCAGAGGATCCTATGGTTCCTCAAAGATACTTTCATACATTAT